CGAGCGGTAAGGCGGGGGACTGCAAATCCTTTTTCCCCAGTTCAAATCCGGGTGTCGCCTAATCACCAAAAGAATTGACATACCTTCCTCTGTTTTGCTGATAGCATTTGGAAAATTTTTACTGCGGAAGTGCAAATGGGGGAAACTGATAAATCATGATAGTCCTTCCATTACTAACGGAGTGTCTACGGGACGGGTTTTGAATTAGATTCGATAGCAGGACAGAAATCGAATTCCGTTTTTAGTTGCGGAAAGGCCAGAAGATATTTTGTATCGATATTCATCAACGTCTTTGAGTACTCCGGCATTCAATCAATATTAATTCGATTAAATGAGTAATTGGCTTTTACTTAAATATAAATATACCTTTTTTCGTTAACCTCTAGGCAAGAACAGAACATAATAAGGCGTCCTCCGATTGTTTCATAGAGACAATAAGGCTAAGGGTTAGATCAAAACAAAATGGGAAAAAAATAGGGTATGGGCCGGGTAGTGATCTACCTTTGTTCTATTTTTTTATACTTTTTACTTAACTTAATTTTTACTTAACTTAATAAGGCAACAAAAGAAAGAATAGATTTTTCTTATTTCTACATATATTTCTACATATTTAGTAGCATTTCTTTGAGACTTCCAAGGGGTCTCGGCCTATTTGGCTTGTTCTTAATCTTTTCTGATTATACTAGAAATCTTATAAGACCCCTTAGAAGTTAGAATTGGATTTATTGGATTGTTTCATCAAGGATGTTAGGGCAGAATTTTTGACTCTGCGCCAGTGATTCCACTATTATTTATTAGTGAACAATAATTCAAGAATTCCTTCATAGAGATAGGGGACATAATTCACATGGATATAGTAAATCTCGCTTGGGCTGCTTTAATGGTAGTCTTTACATTTTCCCTTTCACTCGTAGTATGGGGAAGAAGTGGACTCTAGAAGTACTACTAATTGGAATGGAGTTTAGGAATTAAACAGTATCCATTTTTTTTATATAAATTGTTCAGTTCTGAAAAGCTTTTTCTCGTTGAAATTTCACTCTTTCAACACTATTTCAATTTAAAATTCAATTTTTAAATTGAAATAGAAATAAAAAAATATCTGCATTTCAAAATTCTCTTTGGTTTTAGTGTAGTAATATTATTATGAATAATAGAGTTGAAGAATACTCTTTCAATCAAACAACTATTTCAATTATTTCCGTGTTTGTATTTCAAAAGTAAAAAGAATCCAGAATACTAAAGTAAAAGAAACACAAATGGTAGTAAATTTATTCCAACGGAATTCTTGAGCAATTTTCTATTTTGATGAACCTACTCTTACTAAAATTAGATAGGGACCGAAAAGTTGAACTTTTTATTATTCAACGAGAAAATAGTTCTGTTATTACATTACATAGATACACATTTTCTATCGTAAAGAACACAGATATAGTAGTTCTCTAACGAGATACTACACAGACTAAAATATTATCTTGGGCGAGTCACATATTGCGCACTTCCCGTTTGTTTTAATATTTTGGAAATTTTCTTTATGTTTATGTTGTACTTGTTTTATTGAACTCACTGTTCAAACGTTAAAAGAGGTTTACTAATCCGCCCCCCTTTTTCGAAATCCGAAGAAGTTTCCATAGACCATCTGTCAACTGATCGATCAATGACTTCTTCGTCGGAATGCTAATAAAAAGATTACTTTATTTTCTTTTATGATACCCATCGAAAAGGCCCTTGATTCTTTTGATCGGGATTCATATTGAAAATACTCAGCAAGCCCGGGATTAGAATCGTATGAGTCGCTTTTCAATTATTTCAAATTGGTTGGAATCAACACAAATTAAATACAAGACAGGTGGATAAAGCAAAGAAATACGGGGCACTGTATACATTATATAGAATATATAATTGATATCTATATCCCGATACTATTGTCGATTTATCTCTATTAAAATGAAATGAACCCGGATTGGATTACAATACACCTTATATACACTCCAATAACAATAGTAGATAGTATGGTAGAAAGAAATATATGAATCTTTCTACCATACTATCGTATTTGATAGAATACGGCTAATTTGAGTCTGCCCATTTCATTTAATAAGTAAAATGGGAATCCCTTTCTTTTCTTCAATTATTGATAAGAACTAAAAAGTCAAGTTTGATTCAAATTAATCACCTTGGCTGACTGTTTTTACGTATATTATAAGTAAAAAAGCGGTAGGAACTAGAATAAACAGTGCAGTAGCAATAAATGCGAGAATATTTACTTCCATAATCTCATTGTTTCATTTTTCTTTAATTCGCAATAACTCGGGAGTTAATCCCATAGAGATAATAAATCTTTCACTTGTAAATTCAATGGGATGAATTACATCTCGATGATATAGAATCGGATCAATATCATGAATAACAATATCTGCACTATCAAATCAACTCATCGTCAAGAATTGAATAGTATAACAATAGTATAACATAGGAAGATCTTTTATCCATACCGAACTCAAAATTTTATTCCTGATCCAACCAATAATTCTTTTATTTTTTATTTATCATTCTTTCTTTTCTATAACCTACCGCCCTCTTTGTACAACCATCTGATGAAGTATCATTGAACCGCCCTTACACTTACCATTGATTCTAAATAACCCCCAACAAACAATAGAACCTAAATGAAAAAAAAGGAAGGAGTTAAGTTCTAAACTTCGTTTTTTACTGATCTAATCTTCTTGGAAAACAAAAGAAGGATAATAAAGACGAGTACAAGTTTTGGTAGAAAAAAAGTCGAATATTCCATCAAATTAACTATTTTTTTTTATCTAAAAATTTCAAAAGCTTGTTGTTTCAAGGAAACCCCTTAATAAAAAAAAAAATTGCACCCCCCTAATAAAAAAGCGATCCCTGAAAGTATGTATTCTATTACAATAGAATAACTATGTTAACGTTATTTTATATTGTGCAAATTCCATTTATATATGCACTTCCGGGAAACATACAATACTCTATTCGACAGATCTGGAGTAATCGAAAAAGTCATATCCAGTACAGTATGGTATCTCTTGGACTCCTGAATCGGATGCTACCAATAATTGTCCTCATCCACATATGTCTATCTCCCATCAATCGAATCAGTACTATTCAAAGAAATGGAAATTCCCCCATTGATGATAAATGTGAAAAAAGAAAAATAAATAAAGAAGAGGGATTGCCGTTGGGGATGAAATTCTACGTACTTTCCTTTCACAAAAAATAGAGAGCGGAATTTATATATATATATTTTTATTGGATCCGTCGGGACTGACGGGGCTCGAACCCGTAGCTTCCGCCTTGACAGGGCGGTGCTCTGACCAATTGAACTACAATCCCAAGTAAATACCATAATAAAATAAAATAAAGTATTATGTATACATATTTTTATGATTTTATTCTAACCCTTTCCATTTTGAATTTAGATTCAAATTGGCGCGTTGTAACAGAGCCGTGAGTGATATATTGATACCCATACAGATATGCGCTTTAGTGAGAACGACCTGGATTACTTTCGTTATTGCCAACTAAATGGGATGATTGCTCTTTAAAGGGTTCTTTTACCCTTTCCTTCGATTTTTTTTATACTTACAGATCCCGATATGAATCTAGATCATTATCAAGATCCTAATTTGTTGGAAAAATAGAGTAAATAAATAGTGATATAGATATATCAGAGAAGAAAATTTCTCTTACGTATTTTCTTTTTGGATCGGGCATTTATGGAGAGCACAAAATGGGTTATCTGATATCATTTCGTGGTAGATCGGCGAATTTTTGGGCCGAGCTGGATTTGAACCAGCGTAGACATATTGCCAACGAATTTACAGTCCGTCCCCATTAACCGCTCGGGCATCGACCCAGGAAGAATAAATTCCAGGCTTATTGATAATTGATGATCAACTTCCTTTCATAGTACCCTACCCCCAGGGGAAGTCGAATCCCCGCTGCCTCCTTGAAAGAGAGATGTCCTAAACCGCTAGACGATGGGGGCATACCATACTTGCAGGACCGCCATCATACTATGATCATAGTATGAGCAGTTTTAAAAAACTGTCAATAGAATGGAATGGTATGACTCGATACGGAGGATCTTTCCGTCTTTCACGTGGCTATAACATTTTTTTTTTTTCAACAATAACAATAAGACTAAGTTAGTTCATAATTTAGTTCAGGGGCTGCGCCAAATTGATTTATCAATCATTCAATCAACTATGTTGGATCTCTGTTAAATTAGTGAGTACATGTATCAATCAAATGAATTTCGTTATGATATCAATTAGGATAGGAAACAATTCATTATATTGCTATTTATAAAATCCAATATCAATAAACCTTTTTATTTTACCTCTATTCACTAGTATATCCTCGCCTAGAATTGGACAAATTTTGCATTTCTGAACGAACCACTATACGTATAAGATATAGTCTTATATGTACATATATTATAATAAGTATATATACTAAACTCCTAGTGGCTAGTGACTTTATTCAGGAATTGAATCAAACAAGCCCTTTTAACTCAGTGGTAGAGTAACGCCATGGTAAGGCGTAAGTCATCGGTTCAAATCCGATAAGGGGCTTTGATTTTTTCATAAATCAAAAAACTCCGGCGGTAGTATTCCTATTTGAAGTACGAATAAAGTTATTGTGGATATTTGTAATAAAAAAGTAACAAATTGTATAATTTAATATCATTATATAAATTTTAATATACTAATAAATTATAGTATAGTTATAAATTTGCTAATCTTATTATAATGAATTATAAATTATAATAAATACGGGTAAGTCGTCTACTTGAATAAAATATTCCAATTACTTTACCTATTTTCCAGTATTCCAATAAAATCGATTAGAAATCAACAAAAGAAAAAGTAAGTGGACCTAACCCATTGCATCATAATTCTATTCACTATTCTGATATTAAAATTCGATAGAGATAAAATGGGATCCTTTTTTTTTAGTATTTTCATATT